GCTAGCGTAGCTTAATATAAAGCATAGCACTGAAGATGCTAAGATGGGCCCTAAGAAGCTCCGCATGCACAAAGGCATGGTCCCGACCTTACTATCAGCTCTAACTCAACTTACACATGCAAGTCTCCGCAACCCCGTGAGTATGCCCTCAATCCCCTGCTCGGGGACGAGGAGCGGGCATCAGGCACAAACATTAGCCCAAGACGCCTAGCCAAGCCACACCCCCAAGGGAATTCAGCAGTGATAGACATTAAGCCATAAGTGAAAACTTGACTCAGTTACTGTTAAAAGGGCCGGTAAAACTCGTGCCAGCCACCGCGGTTAGACGAGAGGCCCCAGTTGATAGTACAACGGCGTAAAGGGTGGTTAAGAACAGATAAAAATAAAGTCAAATGGCCCCTTGGCCGTCATACGCTTCTAGGTGTCCGAAGCCCTAACACGAAAGTAGCTTTAATAAACTCATCTGACCCCACGAAAGCTGGGAAACAAACTGGGATTAGATACCCCACTATGCCCAGCCATAAACCCAGGCATCCAACTACAATCAAATGCCCGCCAGGGTACTACGAGCATCAGCTTGAAACCCAAAGGACCTGACGGTGTCTCAGACCCCCCTAGAGGAGCCTGTTCTAGAACCGATAACCCCCGTCTAACCTCACCACTTCTAGTTATTCCAGCCTATATACCGCCGTCGTCAGCTTACCCTGTGAAGGTAATAAAAGTAAGCAAAATGGGCACAGCCCAATACGTCAGGTCGAGGTGTAGCGCATGGAGTGGGAAGAAATGGGCTACATTTTCTAGTATAGAATATTACGAATATGCACCATGAAACAGTGCTTGAAGGAGGATTTAGTAGTAAAAAGGAAATAGAGTGTCCCTTTGAACCCGGCTCTGAGACGCGTACACACCGCCCGTCACTCTCCCCCGTCAAAACGCACCAAAAATACCTAATGTGATAGCACCGACAAGGGGAGACAAGTCGTAACACGGTAAGTGTACCGGAAGGTGCACTTGGATTAAACCCAGGACGTGGCTGAGTTAGTTAAGCATCTCACTTACACCGAGAAGACATCCATGCAAGTTGGATCGCCCTGAGCCAAACAGCTAGCTTAACTACTTAATAACCAAACAATATAAATAAAACAAAATAAGCCTAACACCAAAAATTAAACCATTTTTTTACCTGAGTATGGGAGACAGAAAAGGTCACACAAAGCAATAGAAATAGTACCGCAAGGGAAAGCTGAAAGAGAAGTGAAACAACCCATATAAGCACTAAAAAGCAAAGATTAAAACTCGTACCTTTTGCATCATGATTTAGCCAGTATAACCAAGCAAAGAGACCTTTAGTTTGAAACCCCGAAACCAGGTGAGCTACCCCGAGACAGCCTATTAAGGGCCAACCCGTCTCTGTGGCAAAAGAGTGGGAAGAGCTCCGGGTAGAAGTGACAGACCTACCGAACCTGGTGATAGCTGGTTGCCTAAGAAATGAATAGAAGTTCAGCCTCGTACTCCCCGAATCAAATATACCTAAACAAGACCCCAAGAGAAATACACGAGAGTTAGTTAAAGGGGGTACAGCCCCTTTAACAAAGGACACAACCTTTCCAGGAGGATAAAGATCATAATATATAAGACATACTGTTCTAGTGGGCCTAAAAGCAGCCATCTAAACAGAAAGCGTTAAAGCTCAGACAGAAAAAAGTTTATTATCCTGATAAAAAATCTTACTCCCCTAAATATTATTAGGCCAACCCATGCCCACATGGAAGAGATTATGCTAAAATGAGTAACAAGAAGGCCCGCCCTTCTCCCAGCACAAGTGTAAGCCAAACCGGACCAACCATTGGCAACTAACGAACTCAGCCCGAGAGAGTAGTGTGAATTACAAAAAAACCGAGAAAAACCCACAACTAAACTATCGTTAACCCCACACTGGAGTGCTATTGAGGAAAGACTAAAAGAAAAGGAAGGAACTCGGCAAACACAAGCCTCGCCTGTTTACCAAAAACATCGCCTCCTGCAACGCAACCAAGTATAGGAGGTCCAGCCTGCCCAGTGACCACAAGTTTAACGGCCGCGGTATTTTAACCGTGCAAAGGTAGCGCAATCACTTGTCTTTTAAATAAAGACCTGTATGAATGGCTAAACGAGGGCTTAACTGTCTCCCCTTTCAAGTCAGTGAAATTGATTTACCCGTGCAGAAGCGGGTATAATAATACAAGACGAGAAGACCCTTTGGAGCTTAAGGTACAAAACTCAACCACGTTAAGCAACTCAATAAAAAGTAGAAACTTTGTGGACATGAAATTTTACCTTCGGTTGGGGCGACCACGGAGGAAAGAAAAGCCTCCAAATGGACTGGGAAGACCTCCTAAAACCAAGAGAGACATCTCTAAGCCACAGAACATCTGACCAAACATGATCCGGCCAACATAGACCGATCAATGAACCAAGTTACCCTAGGGATAACAGCGCAATCCTCTCCCAGAGTCCATATCGACGAGGGGGTTTACGACCTCGATGTTGGATCAGGACATCCTAATGGTGCAGCCGCTATTAAGGGTTCGTTTGTTCAACGATTAAAGTCCTACGTGATCTGAGTTCAGACCGGAGCAATCCAGGTCAGTTTCTATCTGTAACGCCACTTTTCCTAGTACGAAAGGATCGGAAAAGAGGGGCCCATACTTAAAGCACGCCCCACCCCAATTTATGAAAACAAATAAATAAAATAAAGGGAGGGCCAAAACCCCAGCCGGCCAAAATAAGGACATACTGGGGTGGCAGAGCATGGTAAATTGCGAAAGGCCTAAGCCCTTTTAACCAGAGGTTCAAATCCTCTTCCCAGTTTATGCTACACACCCTGATTACCCACTTAGTCAACCCCTTAGCCTTCATTGTACCAGTACTTCTAGCGGTAGCCTTCCTAACGCTTCTTGAACGAAAAGTGTTAGGGTATATACAATTACGAAAAGGCCCAAACGTAGTAGGCCCTTATGGGCTATTACAACCCATCGCCGACGGACTAAAACTCTTCATTAAAGAGCCCGTCCGCCCATCTACATCATCCCCATTCCTATTTTTAGCCGCCCCGGTACTCGCATTAACCCTAGCCATAACCTTATGAGCACCAATACCCATACCCTACCCAGTAACTGACCTTAATCTAGGGATTTTATTTATCCTGGCCCTGTCAAGCCTTGCAGTATACTCAACTCTTGGGTCAGGCTGAGCATCAAACTCAAAATACGCATTAATTGGGGCTCTACGAGCTGTAGCTCAAACAATTTCCTATGAAGTCAGCCTCGGACTAATTCTCCTATCCGTAATTATCTTTTCAGGGGGTTATACACTACAAACATTTAACGTTGCCCAAGAAAGTATCTGATTACTTATCCCCGCCTGACCTTTAGCCGCAATATGATACATCTCAACGCTAGCCGAAACAAACCGAGCACCTTTTGATTTAACAGAAGGAGAATCAGAGTTAGTATCCGGCTTCAACGTAGAATATGCAGGGGGGCCCTTCGCATTATTTTTTCTCGCCGAATATGCTAACATCCTTCTAATAAACACATTATCGGCCATTCTATTTTTAGGGGCCTCACATATTCCAAGCGCCCCAGAACTCACCACAATTAACCTTATAACTAAAGCTGCATTACTATCCGTCATATTCCTATGGGTACGAGCCTCATACCCACGATTTCGATATGATCAACTAATGCATCTGGTGTGAAAAAACTTCCTTCCCCTCACACTCGCCTTCGTATTATGACACACTGCCCTACCAATTGCACTGGCAGGGCTTCCCCCACAACTATAATTAAGGAACTGTGCCTGAGTACCCAAGGGCCACTTTGATAGAGTGAATTACAGGGGTTAAAATCCCCTCAGTTCCTAGAAAGAAGGGAATTGAACCCATACTCAAGAGATCAAAACTCTAGGTGCTTCCTTTACACCACATTCTAGGGCGGGGTCAGCCAATTAAGCTTTCGGGCCCATACCCCGAACATGACGGTTAAAATCCCTCCTCCGCCAATGAACCCATACGTACTTACAGTCCTACTATCTAGTCTAGGGCTAGGAACCACCCTAACCTTTGCTAGCTCTCACTGACTCCTAGCCTGAATGGGCCTAGAAATTAATACGCTAGCGATTACCCCTCTGATAGCACAACACCACCACCCCCGGGCAGTAGAGGCAACCACAAAGTACTTCCTAACCCAAGCCACCGCAGCAGCAATAATCCTGTTTGCTAGCACAACAAATGCCTGAATAACCGGGGAATGAAGTATTAACGACCTGTCAAGCCCTATCGCCAGCACAATATTTACAGCAGCCCTAGCACTCAAAATTGGACTCGCACCTATGCACTTCTGGATACCAGAGGTGTTACAAGGACTAGACTTATTAACGGGGCTCATCCTATCTACCTGACAAAAACTCGCCCCCTTCGCACTCATCATCCAAACAGCACAAACTATTGACTCATCACTACTAGTAACATTAGGAATTACATCCACACTAGTCGGGGGGTGGGGAGGACTAAACCAAACCCAACTACGGAAAATCCTAGCTTATTCTTCAATTGCACATATAGGATGAATGATTATTGTAATCCAGTATGCCCCGCAACTTACCTTAATTGCACTAAGCATATATATTATTATAACTTCCGCAGCGTTCCTAACCCTGAAAATACTACTAACAACCAAAATTAGCACACTAGCAACAACCTGGTCAAAAAACCCCATCCTAACATCAACAACTGCCCTAGTCCTGCTCTCATTAGGAGGACTACCCCCACTCACAGGGTTTATACCAAAATGGCTAATTCTACAAGAACTGACGAAACAGGACCTCCCCATCATCGCCACAATTATAGCCCTAGCCGCCCTAATCAGCTTATACTTTTACCTACGACTATGTTACGCAATAACATTAACCATCTCCCCAAACATAGTCAACTCAACCACCCCCTGACGAACTCAAACAACCCAAACCTCTTTATCTTTAGCCCTCTTTACCACAGCCGCCCTAGGATTACTACCTATAACTCCAGCCATCCTAATACTAATCACCTAGAGATTTAGGATAACATTAGACCAAGGACCTTCAAAGCCCTAAGTAGAAGTGAAAATCTTCTAATCCCTGATTAAGACCTACAAGAAATTAACTCGCATCTCCTGACTGCAAACCAGGCACTTTCATTAAGCTAAGGCCTTACTAGATGGGAAGGCCTCGATCCTACAAACTCTTAGTTAACAGCTAAGCGCTCAAGCCAGCGAGCATCCATCTACTTTCCCCGCCGCCTAATCAGTAAGGCGGGAAAAGCCCCGGTAGAGTATTAGTCTACGTCTTAGGATTTGCAATCCAATGTGTTCTTCACCACGAGGCTGATAGGAAGAGGACTTGAACCTCTGTCTTCGGGGCTACAACCCACCGCCTAAACGCTCGGCTACCCTACCTGTGGCAATCACGCGCTGATTCTTTTCTACTAACCACAAAGACATTGGCACCCTTTATCTAGTATTTGGTGCCTGAGCCGGAATAGTGGGAACCGCCTTAAGCCTTCTCATTCGAGCTGAACTTAGCCAACCCGGATCACTTCTAGGCGATGACCAAATTTATAATGTTATCGTTACTGCCCACGCCTTCGTAATAATCTTCTTTATAGTAATACCTATTCTCATCGGGGGGTTTGGAAACTGACTTGTACCACTAATAATTGGTGCCCCAGACATAGCATTCCCACGAATAAATAACATAAGCTTCTGACTACTACCCCCATCATTCCTGCTTCTACTAGCTTCTTCGGGGGTTGAGGCCGGAGCCGGAACAGGATGAACAGTGTACCCACCCCTTGCTGGGAATCTAGCCCACGCAGGAGCATCGGTAGATCTAACAATTTTTTCACTTCACTTAGCAGGTATTTCGTCTATCCTGGGGGCAATTAATTTCATCACTACAACCATTAACATGAAACCCCCAGCCATCTCCCAATATCAAACACCTTTATTTGTCTGATCCGTGCTTGTGACTGCCGTTCTACTCCTCTTATCACTACCAGTCCTAGCTGCCGGAATTACAATACTGCTAACAGATCGAAATCTCAACACAACATTTTTTGACCCGGCAGGCGGAGGAGACCCTATCCTTTACCAACACTTATTCTGATTCTTTGGTCACCCGGAAGTCTACATCCTTATTCTTCCGGGATTTGGAATCATCTCTCATGTTGTAGCCTACTACTCAGGTAAAAAAGAACCATTTGGCTACATGGGTATGGTATGAGCAATAATGGCCATCGGCCTTCTAGGGTTTATTGTATGGGCCCACCACATATTTACCGTTGGGATAGACGTAGACACTCGTGCATATTTTACATCTGCAACAATAATTATCGCAATCCCAACAGGTGTAAAAGTATTCAGCTGATTAGCCACACTTCATGGGGGATCAATTAAATGAGAAACACCCATACTATGGGCTCTAGGGTTTATTTTCCTTTTTACAGTAGGCGGACTCACAGGGATTGTTCTATCTAACTCATCACTAGACATTGTTCTGCATGATACCTATTATGTAGTAGCACACTTCCACTATGTACTATCAATAGGCGCTGTATTTGCTATTATGGCAGCCTTCGTACACTGATTTCCCCTACTAACCGGGTATACCCTCCACAGCACATGAACAAAAATCCACTTTGCAGTTATGTTTATTGGAGTTAACTTAACATTCTTCCCACAACATTTCCTAGGCCTGGCAGGCATACCACGACGATATTCTGACTATCCAGACGCTTACGCCTTATGAAACACAGTGTCATCCATCGGATCACTAATCTCTTTAGTAGCAGTTATTATATTCCTGTTTATTTTATGAGAAGCCTTCGCCGCTAAACGGGAAGTACTATCTGTAGAATTAACAACAACAAACGTAGAGTGACTCCACGGCTGCCCTCCTCCTTATCACACATATGAGGAACCAGCGTTTGTTCAAATTCAATCAAATTAACGAGAAAGGGAGGAATTGAACCCCCATATGCTGGTTTCAAGCCAGCCACATAACCACTCTGTCACTTCCTTCTTAAGACATTAGTAAAATATAAATTACACCACCTTGTCAAGGTGGAATTGTGGGTTAGATCCCCGCATGTCTTAAGACTGGGGCTTAATGGCACACCCGACACAACTAGGATTTCAAGACGCGGCATCACCCGTTATAGAAGAACTTCTTCACTTCCACGATCATGCACTAATAATTGTGTTTCTAATTAGCACCTTAGTATTATATATTATTATTGCAATGGTATCAACCAAACTTACTAACAAGTATATTTTAGACTCTCAAGAGATCGAAATTGTATGAACCATCCTACCAGCCGTCATCTTAGTACTTATTGCCCTGCCCTCTTTACGCATTCTGTACCTCATGGACGAGATCAACGACCCTCACTTAACAATTAAAGCAATAGGACATCAATGATACTGAAGCTACGAATATACAGATTATGAAGATCTAGGATTTGACTCTTACATAGTCCCAACCCAAGACCTTGCCCCCGGCCAATTCCGACTCCTAGAGACGGACCACCGAATAGTTGTCCCGATAGAATCCCCAATTCGTATTCTAGTATCCGCTGAAGACGTATTACATTCTTGAGCTGTCCCATCCCTGGGTATAAAAATGGATGCAGTCCCAGGACGACTAAATCAAACCGCTTTTATTGCCTCGCGTCCAGGACTATTCTATGGGCAATGCTCTGAAATCTGCGGGGCTAATCACAGCTTTATACCAATTGTGGTTGAAGCAGTACCACTAGAACACTTTGAAAACTGATCCTCATTAATACTAGAAGACGCCTCACTAAGAAGCTAAATATTGGACAAAGCGTTGGCCTTTTAAGCCAAAGATTGGTGACTTCCGACCACCCTTAATGAAATGCCACAAACAAACCCCAGTCCTTGATTTATAATTCTAGTATACACCTGAATACTTTTCTTAGTCATTATTCCAACTAAAGTCTTAAATTATACTTCACCAAATAAACCAACCCCAGCAAACCCTAAGAAACATGAAGCTGGAGCCTGATACTGACCATGATCGTAAGCTTCTTCGACCAGTTTGCAAGCCCAGTATTCCTCGGGGTCCCACTAATTGCCATCGCAATCGCACTGCCCTGAGTACTCTATCCAACCCCCTCATCTCGATGGGTTAACAATCGACTCACCACAATACAAGAATGGCTTATTAACCGATTTACTAATCAATTAATATTACCACTAAGTACAGGAGGACATAAATGAGCACTATTATTGACCTCATTGATAGTTTTCTTAATTACAACCAATATACTTGGACTACTGCCTTACACCTTTACACCCACAACACAACTATCCCTCAATCTAGGATTTGCAGTACCCCTATGACTTGCCACAGTAATTATTGGAATACGAAATCAACCAACAATCGCTTTGGGACACCTTTTACCAGAAGGAACACCTATTCTACTAATTCCCGTACTAATTATTATCGAAACAATTAGCCTGTTTATACGGCCGCTAGCCCTGGGAGTTCGACTCACAGCCAACCTAACCGCAGGCCATCTTTTAATTCAGCTTATCGCCACAGCTGTATTTGTCCTTCTACCAATAATACCTATAGTAGCAGTCCTAACCGCTGCTTTACTCTTCATGCTGACACTATTAGAAGTTGCGGTAGCAATAATTCAAGCTTACGTATTTGTACTTCTTTTAAGCCTATATCTTCAAGAAAACGTTTAATGGCCCACCAAGCACATGCCTATCATATAGTTGACCCAAGCCCATGACCGCTAACCGGAGCTATCGCTGCCCTACTAATAACATCCGGCCTAGCAATCTGATTTCACTTCCACTCAACAATACTAATAACCTTAGGGTTAGTTCTCACACTTCTTACCATATACCAATGATGACGTGACATTATCCGAGAAGGGACCTTTCAAGGCCACCATACTCCCCCAGTACAAAAAGGGTTACGATACGGAATAATCCTATTTATTACCTCAGAAGTATTCTTCTTCTTAGGGTTCTTCTGAGCCTTCTACCACTCAAGTTTAGCCCCCACCCCAGAGCTAGGAGGATGCTGACCCCCAACAGGAATTACCCCCCTAGACCCCTTCGAAGTCCCGCTCCTTAATACAGCCGTTCTGTTAGCATCGGGGGTCACAGTAACATGGGCCCACCACAGCATTATAGAAGGAGAACGAAAACAAGCTATTCAATCCCTAACACTAACCATTTTATTAGGGTTTTATTTTACCGCACTACAAGCCATAGAATACTACGAAGCCCCCTTCACAATTGCAGATGGAGTCTATGGTTCAACATTCTTCGTAGCCACAGGTTTCCATGGCCTACATGTTATTATTGGATCAACCTTCCTCGCAGTATGTCTCCTACGCCAAATCCAATACCACTTTACATCTGAACACCACTTCGGCTTCGAAGCCGCTGCCTGATACTGGCACTTTGTTGACGTAGTATGACTCTTCCTCTACGTATCAATCTATTGATGAGGCTCATAATCTTTCTAGTATTAAAGTTAGTACAAGTGACTTCCAATCACACAGCCTTGGTTAAACCCCAAGGAAAGATAATGAACTTAATTATAACTGTTTTAATTATTACAACAGCCCTATCCTTAGTCCTAGCGGTTGTATCTTTTTGACTCCCACAAATAAACCCCGACGCAGAAAAGCTATCACCATACGAGTGCGGATTTGACCCTTTAGGCTCCGCCCGACTACCGTTCTCCCTACGCTTCTTTTTAGTAGCAATTCTATTCCTCCTCTTTGACCTAGAAATTGCCCTCCTCCTCCCCTTACCTTGAGGAGACCAACTACATAACCCCACCGAAACACTTTTCTGGGCCACAACAGTCCTAATTTTATTAACCTTGGGTTTAATTTACGAATGAACCCAAGGCGGCTTAGAATGAGCAGAATAGGGGGCTAGTCCAAAACAAGACCTCTGACTTCGACTCAGAAAATCGTGGTTTAACTCCACGGCCCTCTTATGACACCCGTACACTTTAGTTTTAGCTCAGCATTCATTTTAGGTTTAATAGGACTAGCATTCCACCGGACTCACCTACTCTCCGCATTATTATGCTTAGAAGGGATAATACTATCCCTATTTATTGCACTAGCCCTGTGAACACTGCAATTTGAGACAACAGCATTCTCAACAGCTCCTATGTTACTACTGGCCTTCTCTGCCTGCGAAGCAAGCACCGGCCTAGCACTACTAGTTGCTACTGCCCGCACTCATGGGACCGACCGATTACAAAATCTTAATCTTCTACAATGCTAAAAGTACTAATCCCCACAATCATATTATTCCCAACAATTTGATTAACCTCCCCCAAATGACTGTGAACAACCACAACCGCACACAGTCTTCTAATTGCTTCCATTAGCCTAATATGACTAAAATGAACCTCAGAAACCGGATGAACCTCCTCTAACACATACCTGGCCACAGACCCACTATCAACCCCCCTTTTAGTATTAACATGCTGACTACTTCCACTTATAATCCTAGCTAGCCAAAACCATATTAACCCTGAGCCAATTAGCCGACAACGCTCTTACATTATACTTCTCGCCTCACTACAAACCTTTTTAATCATAGCATTCGGTGCCACAGAAATCATTATATTTTATATTATATTTGAAGCCACGCTTATCCCAACCCTCATCATTATTACCCGCTGAGGAAACCAAGCCGAACGACTTAATGCGGGAACCTACTTTCTATTCTATACCCTAGCAGGATCACTCCCACTTTTAGTCGCCCTGCTTCTTCTCCAACAATCAACAGGGACACTATCAATATTAGTACTTCAATATTCACAACCTCTTCAACTTAATTCTTGAGGCCACATAATCTGATGAGCTGGCTGCCTAATCGCATTTTTAGTTAAAATACCACTATATGGGGTCCATCTATGATTGCCAAAAGCACATGTAGAGGCCCCGGTAGCGGGGTCAATGGTGCTAGCAGCAGTCCTGCTAAAACTTGGCGGATATGGAATAATACGCATAATAGTAATACTCGACCCCCTATCAAAAGAGCTAGCCTACCCATTTATTATTCTAGCCCTCTGGGGTATTATTATAACCGGATCAATCTGCCTTCGACAAACAGACCTAAAATCATTAATTGCCTACTCATCTGTAAGTCATATAGGACTAGTAGCAGGGGGAATCCTAATTCAAACCTCATGAGGATTTTCAGGGGCAATTATTTTAATAATTGCTCACGGTTTAGTATCCTCAGCACTATTCTGCTTAGCCAACACAGCATATGAACGAACCCATAGCCGAACAATGATACTCGCCCGAGGACTACAAGTGATTTTTCCCCTAACCGCAGTATGATGATTCACCGCTAACCTAGCCAACTTAGCACTCCCCCCACTGCCCAATTTAATAGGAGAATTAATAATTATTACAACACTATTCAACTGATCCCCATGAACAATTTTACTCACCGGCTTAGGAACACTAATTACAGCTGGTTACTCCCTATATATATTTCTTATATCACAACGAGGCCCGACACCCAACCATATCATAGGACTTCAACCTTTCCACACCCGAGAACACCTATTAATAACCCTGCACCTGATCCCCGTCATCCTATTAGTGGCAAAACCAGAACTCATATGAGGATGATGTTACTGTAAGTATAGTTTTAGCCAAAATATTAGATTGTGATTCTAAAGATAGGAGTTAAAACCTCCTTACTCACCAAGGAAGAACGGAAAATAGTAAGCACTGCTAATTCTTACATTCCGCGGTTAAAATCCGCGGCTTCCTTGCGCTCTCAAAGGATAACAGCTCATCCACTGGTCTTAGGAACCAAAAACTCTTGGTGCAAATCCAAGTGAAAGCTAAAATGACATTAATTATACACTCATCACTCCTTCTAATCTTCTTTATTTTAGTATACCCCCTATTTACTACGCTAAATCCTAATCAACTAAACCTCAATATAGCAAAAATAACTAAAACTGCCGTTAGCTCTGCATTTTTCGTCAGCCTGCTACCTCTTATGATTTTTCTAAATCTGAAAACAGAGGGCATCATCACAAATTGACAATGAATAAATACTCAAACATTTGACATCAATATTAGCTTTAAATTTGACCACTACTCCTTAATCTTTGTCCCAATTGCCCTGTATGTCACCTGATCAATTCTAGAATTTGCACTATGGTATATGCACTCTGACCCCAATATTGATCGGTTCTTTAAATACTTACTTACATTCCTAGTGGCCATAATCATCTTAGTCACAGCCAACAATATATTCCAATTATTTATCGGCTGAGAAGGGGTGGGAATTATGTCATTCCTATTAATTGGATGATGACACGGACGAGCAGATGCCAACACAGCGGCTCTTCAAGCTGTCATTTACAATCGAGTAGGAGACATTGGACTAATTATAACTATGGCTTGATTTGCAATAAACCTTAACTCCTGAGAAATTCAACAAATCTTTGTTCTATCAAAAAACTTTGACATAACAGTCCCCTTACTAGGACTTACCTTAGCGGCAACAGGGAAATCAGCCCAGTTTGGCCTCCACCCATGGCTACCGTCTGCCATGGAGGGCCCTACACCAGTATCTGCCCTACTCCACTCAAGCACTATAGTTGTTGCAGGGATTTTCCTACTAATTCGCCTTCACCCACTTATAGAAAATAACCAACTGGCCCTAACAACCTGCCTCTGCCTCGGAGCATTAACCTCATTATTTACAGCCACCTGTGCTTTAACCCAAAATGATATCAAGAAAATTGTAGCTTTCTCAACATCAAGTCAACTTGGTTTAATAATAGTTACGATTGGGCTAAATCAGCCACAACTAGCATTTCTCCACATTTGCACTCACGCCTTCTTCAAAGCCATACTATTCTTATGCTCCGGATCAATCATTCATAGCCTAAACGATGAACAAGATATCCGAAAAATAGGGGGCTTATTCAACATTATGCCTGCCACCTCAACTTATTTTATAATTGGCAGCCTTGCCCTAACAGGAACGCCCTTTTTAGCAGGGTTCTTCTCAAAAGATGCAATTATTGAAGCCCTAAACACCTCCTACCTGAACGCCTGAGCCCTAACCCTGACACTAATTGCCACATCCTTCACCGCAGTATACAGCTTCCGACTAGTATACTTTGTAATTATAGGAACCCCACGATTTTTACCCCTATCCCCAATTAACGAGAACAACCCACTAGTAATCAACTCTATTAAACGACTTGCCTGGGGAAGCATCATTGCAGGACTTATTATTACACAAAACTTTCTACCAACAAAAACACCAATTATAACAATACCAACCACCCTAAAGTTAGCAGCCCTTGCAGTAACAATTACAGGCCTACTTGTAGCCACGGAACTAGCTAATATAACAAGCAAACAAGTAAAAATCATCCCAGTAATTTACACACACCACTTCTCAAATATACTAGGATTTTTCCCAACAACCATTCATCGACTCCTTCCAAAACTTAAACTTACTCTAGGGCAATCCGCCGCCACCCAATTTGACAAAACATGACTCGAGACTATCGGACCAAAAGGCCTGGCATTAACACAAACAACCATAGCAAAAACTATAAATAATATCACACGAGGAATAATCAAAACATACCTGACCATCTTCCTCTTAACCCTAATCTTGGCCATCACCCCAACCCTCCTTTAAACCGCACGAAGGGCCCCACGACTTAGACCACGAGTAAGTTCTAAAACAACAAGCAAGGTCAAAAATAGTACCCAAGCACAAATAACTAATATAATTCCACCCGACGAATATATTATAGCCACACCACTGATATCACCACGCAGAACAGAAAACTCCTTCAACCCGTCCACAACCACCCACGAACCCTCATATCAGCCCCCCCAAAAGAACCCCGCCACCAAACCAACTCCCAGCAAGTAGACCGCAACATAACCTAGTACAGAACGATTACCCCAAGCCTCCGGGAAAGGCTCAGCAGCCAAAGCTGCCGAATAAGCAAAAACCACAAGCATTCCCCCTAAATAAATTAAAAAAAGAACCAATGATAAAAAAGAACCTCCATGACCAGCTAAAATCCCACACCCAACCCCAGCTGCAACTACCAAACCAAGGGCAGCAAAATAAGGCGTAGGATTAGAAGCAACAGCAACCAAGCCCACAACCAAAGCTATCAGTAATAAAAACATAAAATAGGTCATAATTCTTACTCAGACTTTAACCGAGACCAACGACTTGAAGAGCCGTCGTTGTTATTCAACTACAAGAACCCTTAATGGCAAGCCTACGAAAAACGCACCCCCTTATTAAAATCGCTAACGACGCACTAGTTGACCTACCAGCACCATCTAACATCTCAGTATGATGAAACTTTGGGTCTTTACTAGGACTATGCCTAGCCACCCAAATTCTAACCGGCCTATTTCTAGCTATACACTATACCTCAGATATTTCAACTGCATTCTCATCAGTAGCCCACATCTGCCGAGACGTCAACTACGGCTGACTAATCCGAAACATCCACGCTAACGGAGCATCGTTCTTCTTTATCTGCATTTATATACATATTGCCCGAGGCCTGTATTACGGGTCATATCTTTATAAAGAAACTTGAAACATCGGCGTAATTCTCCTGCTACTAGTCATAATAACAGCCTTCGTCGGCTATGTGCTACCATGAGGACAAATATCTTTTTGGGGTGCCACAGTAATTACAAACCTCCTATCCGCCGTACCATACATAGGGGACATACTAGTCCAATGAATCTGGGGCGGCTTCTCAGTAGACAACGCAACCCTAACACGATTCTTCGCATTCCACTTTCTATTACCATTTGTTGTCTCCGCCGCAACCGTTCTCCACCTACTATTTTTACATGAAACAGGATCAAATAACCCAATTGGACTAAACTCAGACGCAGACAAAATCTCCTTCCACCCGTATTTCACGTACAAAGACCTCTTAGGCTTTGTAATTATACTACTGACCCTAATACTACTAGCATTATTTTCACCCAATCTATTGGGAGATCCAGAAAACTTCACCCCCGCTAACCCTCTAGTCACTCCCCCACACATTAAACCAGAGTGATACTTCTTATTTGCCTACGCCATCCTACGATCAATCCCAAACAAACTTGGAGGTGTCCTTGCACTACTATTTTCCATTCTAGTATTAATAGTCGTGCCATTATTACACACCTCAAAACAACGAGGACTAACATTCCGCCCAATTACCCAGCTGCTATTTTGGACCTTGGTGGCAGACATACTTATTTTAACGTGGATCGGAGGCATACCAGTAGAACACCCGTTCATTATTATTGGACAAATTGCATCCGTCCTATATTTCGCATTATTCCTTGTTTTCATGCCACTGGCAGGATGATTAGAAAACAAAGCACTACAATGAGCTTGCCCTAGTAGCTTAATCTAAAAGCATCGGTCTTGTAATCCGAAGATCGGAGGTTAAATTCCTCCCTAGCGCCCAGAAAAGAGAGATTTTAACTCTCACCCCTGGCTCCCAAAGCCAGAATTCTAAACTAAACTATTTTCTGGGGATAAACCATCCCTTTATGGTATAATACATAATATGCATAATATTGCATTTATGTGCTAATACATGTATGTATTATCACCAATTTATTATTTTAACCACAAAGCAAGTACTAAATATTAGGGTATGCATAAGCATATTATTAAAACTCAGAAATAATTTTATCTTAACCCGGGTAACATATTAATTCCCCTAAAAATTTGACCTCAAAATTTTCCTTGAAATATACAGCTAAAATCGTATTCAAAAATATTAATGTAGTAAGAGATCACCAACTTATTATATAAAGGTACATCATGCATGATAGAATCAGGGACATTAACTGTGGGGGTAGCACAATATGAATTATTACTGGCATCTGGTTCCTATTTCAGGTACACAACTGTAATATCCCACCCTCGGATAATTATACTGGCATTTGATTAATGGTGTGATGCATATGTCTCGTTACCCACCAAGCCAAGCATCTCTTATATGCATAACGTTCTCCTTTTTTTTCCTTTTCATCTTGCATCTCAAAGTGCAGGCGCAAATGTGATTTAAGGTTGAGCAATTTCCTTGTTTGTGATAATATAAATTAATTATTATAAGACATAATTTAAGAATTACATATTATTAACTCAAGTGCATAACATATATATTCTTCTTCAAATTATCCCTATATATATCACCCCTTTTGGTTTTTGCGCGACAAACCCCCCTACCCCCCTACGCTCAGCGAATCCTGTTATTCTTGTCAAACCCCGAAAGCAAGAAAGACTCAAGAGCGTGTTGGCCAACGAGTTGCGGTGTAAATTGGCATCCCACGTTATATATATATATATATATATATATGTGCACCAACTTTTATTGTGACGATTTACTACTGACCTGACAACCCCTACCAAAAACTCTGAAAAAATAGCTCGGCACTAAATAGTCTAATATTATTTGGCG